AATTTCATTTAGGTTAGGTCTTAGGTCTCATTTCAATTGTGAAATATATCGTTTGTGGAAACGTTTCCTAAAAGGAAAAAGGTTTCCATTGTACTAAGCTAAGGACGGGAAGGAAGAAAGCGAGTGATCTGGTAATTCCTCATCCTCAAAGCAGTCCTTCCTGTAGTCTCAACAAATAAGTAATTATAGGAGTAAAGTGTTGATATAATTCGAAGAAGCAAACGACAATTTAATTTCAAGTTAATAAAGAAAAAAAGTAAAATAAGTATGTAATCTAAGGTACTTTTTTACATTTCTAGGATTAAACAAAAGGATTCGCAAATAAAAGCGCTAATGCCACAACCAGTCCGTAAATTGTTAAAGCTTCCATAAAAGCTAGACTAAGCAATAAAGTACCTCGTATTTTACCCTCTGCTTCTGGTTGTCTCGCAATACCCTCTACAGCTTGGCCTGCAGCAGTACCTTGACCAACTCCGGGTCCAATAGAAGCAAGTCCTACAGCCAATCCAGCAGCAATAACGGAAGCGGCAGAAATCAGTGGATTCATGGTAAGTTCCTCACACCAAAAAAAAAGAAATGGTTAATGATACAATCAACCAATGAATTATTACTTAATTTTATCATTAAGTTTGATCATTAAGATCTATTGGGTCGGAGTAACTAAAAACTAATGATAATATTACTGAATCGTCAGAACTACTTCGATATCTCATTTTTTGTTTCTACCCATGATGAAGTTTTTGTAAATCCATATACATACGGCTCTAGTTATTGCATTTCTTTCTTTCCAACCATTCTTTCATTCCATCCTTCGTTCTTTACTCTTCTATATCCTTGAGTTCATCTGTTTTTTCATCCAATACACAATCACAAATGAAACAGAAGAAAGGACTTGACTTATCTTGTAATCCATCTAATCTAAATGCAGTAAACTGCAATCAAATCAATATATGCAATCATCAATATATGCAATGGATATCAATATGATCGATATCAACGATATCAATATATCAATATAACGATATCAATATGTATATCAATACATATATATATATATATTTTTTTATTTATTTTGCTATATATATTGCTATCTATATATATTGCTATATATATATTACATATATATAGCATATAGTTAGATATATATAGTTAGTTAGTATATAGGTAAGGCATAAGGACTTCTATTTATATATAGATAGGACTATATAACTAGTGAATATCTAATATTATATATACATATTACATATACATTTCTTTCTTCCATAACGTAAACTGGCCACATTTTATATTGAATCGGATTATAGAATCATTCCTCGAAACCCACACAAAAAGTGGCTGGACTTATAGACATTACATACATCTAGTGTGACCTCCCCAACCCATCTTTTTTTTTACAATTCCGTAATATCGTTCATCTTCTCTCCTACGACTCTAGGTCATATATTCATACGTATTTATATCTATTATGTTCTCCAACCAAGCAGATTATCTTGAACCATGCATGAATTGGGATAAGCTAAAAAAAAAGACTATTTCGAAAACTAGTCAATGATGACCCTCCATGGATTCGCCTATATAAGCCGCGGCTAACGTTGCAAAAATAAGAGCTTGAATACCACTTGTAAATAATCCAAGAAACATGACAGGTATAGGAACTACTGAAGGGACTAAAGAAACAAGAACAACAACTACTAATTCATCAGCCAATATATTCCCGAAAAGTCGAAAACTAAGAGATAAGGGTTTTGTGAAATCTTCTAGGATGTTAATTGGTAAAAGTATTGGAGTTGGTTTGATGTATTTCTCGAAATAACCCAACCCTTTTTTGGTAAGACCCGCATAAAAATATGCCACTGACGTGGGTAAAGCTAAAGCAACAGTAGTATTTATATCATTCGTGGGCGCAGCTAACTCCCCATGAGGTAACTGTATGATTTTCCAAGGTAAAAGGGCACCTGACCAATTAGAAACAAAAATAAATAGGAACATAGTTCCAATAAAGGGAACCCAAGGTCCATATTCTTCTCCAATCTGGGTTTTGCTCAAGTCTCGAATAAATTCAAGGACATATTCAAAGAAATTCTGACCGTCGGTCGGAATGGTTTGTGGATTCCGAACAGCTATGATGGCTGAACCTAACAAGATAGCAATTACGACCCAAGAAGTGATAAGTACTTGGGCATGGATTTGTAAACCTCCTATTTGCCAATAGAAATGTTGGCCTACTTCTACACCCGATATATCGTATAACCCCTTGAGTGTTTTAATGTAACATGGTATAACATTCATATTGTCCTCTGATAGAAATTGAACTTCAAAAAAGGAATTAGTTTGATTCAACCATTTCTTTCTCAACTCACCAACTTGAATCATTAATCATATATTTAGGATACCAAGAAATCACATAACATCATAATATATATCAATATCCCCAGTTCTTTTTTTTTATCTATTTTAAAAAATTCAAAAAAAAAGTAACCGATCCAATAAATCTATGGAGTTGCCCAATAATTAACATTAACTAATTTTATTATTCTTAATCTTAATCATAATCAACGATTTCTTATATAGCTAGAACGACCTTCACAAATTGCGGATACTAATTTGTTAAGAATCAATCGAATTGAAGCTATAGCGTCATCGTTGGCTGGAATCGAAATATCTGCAAGATCCGGGTCACAATTTGTATCGATTAAACAAATCGTTGGAATCCCCAAAATGGCACATTCTCGAAGAGCCGTATATTCTTCTTGCTGATCAACGATGATCACAATATCAGGCAATCCCGTCATATATTTGATCCCACCGAGATATGTTTGCAAGGTAGATAATTTTCTCTTCAACATTGCTGCATCTCTTTTGGGGAGACGGTTGAGTTTCCCCATCTTTTCTTCTGCTCTTAAGTCCCTGAACTTATAAAGTCTCGTTTCCGTAGTGGACCAATTCGTTAACATACCACCGAGCCATTTTTGATTAATAAAATGAGACCGAGCCCTTATTGCAGCTGATGCTACTGAATCCGATGCTTTATTTTTGGTACCGACGATTAAGAAGTTTTTTCCCCTACTTGCTGCATCAAAAACTAAATCACAGGCTTCTGATAAAAAACGAGCAGTTCTAGCGAGATTTGTAATATGAATACCTTTACGCTTTGCAGAAATGTAAGGGGCCATTCTAGGATTCCATTTCTTAGTACCATGACCAAAATGAACTCCTGCTTCCATCATCTCTTCCAAATTGATGTTCCAATATCTTCTTGTCATTTTTTCCCACACTTCCCTTTTGTTTTTTCTTTTTCGTATTATTAACAAAGAGCCGAGGTACCTTGAAATAAATAATTGTTCCGATGGAACCTTCTACCGGGGATTGACCATTGATACACGGCACAAACCATAAATTTTTTTAATTACTTATTTTATTTATTACCAAATCAATAATCAGACCAGTATAGTTAAAAGATAGTTAAAGTGAAAATGAATCCGCTCTTAGGAATCATTAAATCGCATAAATGATTGTTCTGATGTCTCATGTAAATTTGTCTCATGGAAATTGTTTGTCGCGTAAGAACAAAATAATTCTCTATGGTGTAACAAAATATCTCTCATTTCCAACTCGAATAGATTTTTTCTTTTGATTTCCAAATAAAAGTTTTTGTCTTGCCTTGAACGGTGCACAAATTTTTGGAATCCGGTACCAACAGGTATAATCCCCCCCAGAACAACGTTCTCTTTCAGGCCTTTCAACCAATCAATACGACCTCGTAGAGCAGCTTTTGCTAAAACTCGAGCGGTTTCTTGAAAACTTGCTTCGGATATGAAACTTTGAGTATTCAGAGACGCTCTTGTTATTCCCAATGAGATTGCCCGATAACAGATCGATTCGTCCAAAGCGCGCCCTGCTCGTTCCGCTCGCAACAATCCGATTAATTCTCCAGGCGAAAAAACATTAGACATTCCATCTTCTGAAACCAACACTTTTGATGTTACTTGACGTACAATAATCTCTATATGTCTATTATGGATCTGTACCCCCTGGGATCGATAAACCTTTTGGATCTTATTAACCAAAGAGATACGACTTTGGGCTATGGTTAGCTCAGCTCCAATCAAAAACCCCCAGGGGATCCCAAGAATTCTTGGTATACGCTCGTTCCAACCTTCAACTCTCCTTTCGAGGTTCATCGATATTGAATCAATCGAACGCACTTCTAAGATTTGTTCTACTTTTGGAAGACCTTGCGTTATGTCACCAGATCTCGATTTTTCATATATAAATGTAACTAATGTATCTCCTTCGTAAAGGATTTTCCCATAATGACCATGAACAGTTGCTCCAGGAGTAGCCAAATAAGACTTAGCCGATCTTATAACTAAAAAGTCGACATTAACAATTAAAATTTGACCAGATTTTTTTACGTGTGGTTCGTATTTAAATAGACATACATTTTCACAAATAAATTGTCCAAGGCTAATTTTGATCGATGTCTCTTCACAATAATCATGATGGAGAAAGCACCAATTCAAATGGAATGGGTTCAAAATGATGTTACTGCATAGATCGGGATTATAAATCCTTCTATTTTCATCTATTAAACAGTATTTAAGTACTTGAAGTACTTGAAGTACTTGGAAAATCTGTTTCAAATTGTCAAGTAGCAAATATTTCTTTAACACGATCTGATTATGAGTTATTAAATGGTAAGATGAATAAAAATTCGATATTTTAGGTACAATAGCGCCTAAGGGACCTAAATAATCCCTAATTGGAATTAGGGGATCCGATTCTTTTGTCACATTGTTATATTTCGAACTATTGAATGGACCAATTCGAGAACAATTGGATGATGACAAAATTAGCAAAGATTGGCATTCCTTATTTCGATTCAACAACATACCAATAGTTCCTTGATGTTGGCTAAGTGATTGAATATTCGCCTTGGAATAAAAAGGATTGATATTGGTGCAATCTAATCCATTATCGGGAATCAATCCGGAACTTGC